CAATTAGGTTTACGACGAAACCTAGAAATCAATCACGGATACAATTTGAGTACCTCCATGGGATAGACCTCAACAGAAAACTGTTGAGTAACGGCAGCAAGTGATTGAGTTCAGTAGTTCCTCATAGAAAATTATTGACTCTAGAGATATGGTAATATGGAGAAGACAAAATTGTTTGAAGCACGCACAGAACCGGAAGCGCCCCTTGTTTCAAAGAGAGGAGGACGGGTTATTCACATTTAATTTGATGGTCAGAGGCGAATTGAAAGCTAAGCAGTGGTAATTATAAAGATCCCCCGGGGGAAAAATAGAGATGTCTCCTACGTTACCCGTAATATGTGGAAGTATCGACGTAATTTCATAGAGTCATTCGGTCTGAATGCTACATGAAGAACATAAGCCAGATGACGGAACGGGGAGACCTAGGATGTAGAAGATCATACATGAGTGATTCGGCAGATTTGGATTCCTATATATCCACTCATGTGGTACTTCATCATATGATTCATATAAGATCCATCTGTCTAGATATCATCATATACATCTAGAAAGCCGTATGCTTTGGAAGAAGCTTGTACAGTTTGGGAAGGGGTTTTTATTGATAAAAAAGAAGAATCTACTTCAACCGATATGCCCTTAGGCACGGCCATACATAACATAGAAATCACACTTGGAAAGGGTGGACAATTAGCTAGAGCTGCAGGCGCTGTAGCGAAGCTGATTGCAAAAGAGGGTAAATCGGCCACATTAAGATTACCATCTGGGGAGGTCCGTTTGATATCCAAAAACTGCTTAGCAACAGTCGGACAAGTGGGTAATGTTGGGGTGAACCAAAAAAGTTTGGGCAGAGCCGGATCGAAGTGTTGGCTAGGTAAGCGCCCTGTAGTAAGAGGAGTAGTTATGAACCCTGTAGACCATCCCCATGGGGGCGGGGAAGGGAGAGCCCCAATTGGTAGAAAAAAACCTACAACCCCCTGGGGTTATCCTGCGCTTGGAAGAAGAAGTAGGAAAAGGAAAAAATATAGTGATAGTTTTATTCTTCGTCGCCGTAAATAGGAATATTGAAAATCGAATTTTTTGAATTTGAAATAATGTGATGGGCGAACGACGGGAATTGAACCCGCGCATGGTGGATTCACAATCCACTGCCTTGATCCACTTGGCTACATCCGCCCCTTATCTAGCTAAAGGATTTTCTCTTTTTTCCATTCATCATTATTGTATTTATTCTTACCTTCATACTTAGATCGAGATATTCTATTGGACATAGAATGCCAATCTTTAAAATGTAAAATAAAAAAAGGAGTAATCAGCTGTGACACGTTCACTAAAAAAAAATCCTTTTGTAGCTAATCATTTATCCAGAAAAATGGAAAAACTCAACATGAGGGAGGAGAAAGAAATAATAGTAACTTGGTCTCGGGCATCTACCATTATACCCAAAATGATTGGCCATACAATCGCTATTCATAATGGAAAGGAACATTTACCTATTTATATAACAGATCGTATGGTAGGTCACAAATTGGGAGAATTCGCGCCTACTCTGACTTTCGCGAGACATGCGAGAAACGATAATAAATCTCGTCGTTAATTTGAAAAAAAAGGGATAAACCTTATGATAAAAAAAAAAAACTGGAATTCGGATAGAGAAGTCAAAGTTTTAGCTCAACATATATGTATGTCTGTTTTCAAAGCGCGAAGAGTAATTGATCAGATTCGCGGGCGCTCTTATGAGGAAACACTTATGATACTGGAACTCATGCCTTATCGAGCATCGTATCCCATTTTAAAATTGGTTTATTCTGCAGCAGCAAACGCTAGTCATAATATGGGTTTGAACGAAGCTGATTCATTCATTAGTAAAGCCGAAGTCAATGGGGGTCCCTTTGTGAAAAAGTTAAGACCTAGGGCTCGAGGACGTAGTTATTCGATAAAAAGGCCCACTTGTCATATAACAATTGTATTAAAAGAGAAATCGAAATTTTCTTTAGATGAATTTAAGATTTCGATTCTTATTTAGAAAAAATAAATAAATAAATGGAAAGATAATATAATCAAAAAATATGGGACAAAAAATAAATCCACTTGGTTTCAGACTTGGTACAACCCAAAATCATCATTCCTTTTGGTTCGCACAACCAAAAAATTTTTCCGTAGGTCTACAAGAGGATGAGAAAATACGGAATTGTATCAAGAACTATGTACAAAAAAATAAGAGAATATCCCCAGGTTTCGAAGGAATTGGAATTGCACGCATAGAAATTCAAAAAAGAATCGATTTGATCCAAGTCATAATCTATATTGGGTTCCCAAATTTATTAATAGAGGGACGAACACGAGGGATCGAAGAATTACAGATGAATGTACAAAAAGAGTTTCGTTCTGTGAACCGAAGACTCAACATTGCTATCACAAGAATTGAAAAACCTTATGGACACCCTAATATTCTTGCAGAATATATGGCTTCACAATTAAGAAATAGAGTTTCGTTCCGAAAGGCAATTAAAAGAGCTATTGAATTAACTGAACAAACAGATACAAAGGGAATTCAAATACAAATTGCAGGGCGTATCGACGGAAAAGAAATTGCACGTGTCGAATGGATCAGAGAAGGTAGGGTTCCTCTACAAACAATTCGCGCTAAAATTGATCATTGTTCCTATACAATTCGAACTATCCATGGAGTATTAGGCCTAAAAATTTGGATATTTGTAGATGAAGAATAATAAATAGACCCTTCATTTATCTTGCCGTTCTGTCCAGTGATAGAACAAAAAATTAGAAACCGTTTCTGTTTTTCCGTTAAATCAAATAAAAATAAACAATTCTAATTCTATAAGGTTGAATAAAAAATCGATTAATCTTTTTTTAATATAATTGCTATGCTTAGTGTGTGACTCGTTAGTTTTTTCTTTAGAGTTTAGAGTTGGGCTTCAAAAAATCCCCACTATGAACTTAATAACTATAATAAAATAAACAATAAAATAAACTAAAAACTAATAACCAACTTATTGCTTCGTATTGTCGAGATCCCAAGAAACAGTCACTATATGACTGGATCAATCATATAGTTGTAACAACTGAGATTTTCCATAAAAAAAATCTGATTATAGATTCTGAAGGAAAAATAAATAAATAAGAAAAAGGGGGATACGGATAAATGGAAAGGTGATAGAAAGAGAGAACAAAAAGATCAATGATAGATGATTCCAATATGTATGGTCACCTCATAAAAGGCAGTGTGATAAAGCATTAATATTGATATAAATAATAATAAATAATAAAGAGCCCCGGGTTAATAGAAACTGAGGAGATCGGCTCGGGAACGAATTTTGTTGGGAGCTCCATTGCAGAGTTCAGGCCTAACCATTAATGGAGAAGCTATAGGAACGACGAAACCTGTGATTATATAAGATTCTATTAAAATAAAAACGAATCCTAATGATTCATCGGGTGGGATGGCGGAACGAACCAAGAACAAATTGATTTACTCTGAGAGATCATGGATTGATCCTACGAATGGAACAGGAAAGAGTCAATATCCGCCCGCGAAACCCTTATTTTTTTTATTACTCTTATCGAATCAAGACAATATTCCAATAAAAAAAAATAAAAATAAGGATTCGTTATAATATAAATAAAGAAGCATTATGTATATCTATCAATATACACATCTAGTCGTATATACAGCTTCCTATGTAATAAATGAAATATCAATAAATCCCATTACTTAGTTTAGTGTATTAGTTATTAATAAATACATGTGTATCTGTAATATTATCGAATTCTTTCATTCGCGAGGAGCTGGATGAGAAGAAACTCTCATGTCCGGTTCTGTAGTAGAGGTGGGATTGATTAAGAAAAAACCATCAACTATAACCCCAAAAGAACCAGATTTCGTAAGCAACATAGAGGAAGAATGAAGGGAATATCTTGTCGGGGCAATCAGATTAGTTTCGGCAGATACGCTCTTCAGGCACTTGAACCCGCTTGGATCACAGCTAGACAAATAGAAGCAGGGCGAAGAGCAATGACACGATATGCGCGTCGTGGTGGAAAAATATGGGTACGTATATTTCCCGACAAACCCGTTACAGTAAGACCTACAGAAACACGTATGGGTTCGGGGAAGGGATCCCCCGAATATTGGGTATCTGTTGTTAAACCAGGTCGAATACTTTATGAAATGGGTGGAGTATCCGAAACTGTAGCCAGAACAGCTATTGAAATAGCTGCGTGCAAAATGCCTATACGAACTCAATTTGTTATTTCAGGATAAGGATGTAGAACTAAACATAAACAAAAGGGGTATTGAGGATGAAAAAACAACCACGGGTTTATTTATTTATAGACAAACACTATTTCTTTTTTTCCTCATTCTTTGCATTGAAATAACAGATTCAAATAAAAATGATATGATTCAACCTCAGACCCTTTTGAATGTAGCAGATAACAGCGGAGCTCGAGAATTGATGTGTATTCGAATCATAGGGGCTGGTAATCACCGATATGCTCATATTGGTGACGTTATTGTTGCTGTAATCAAAGAAGCAGTGCCCAATATGCCTCTAGAAAGATCAGAAGTAATTAGAGCTGTAATTGTACGTACATGTAAAGAACTCAAACGTGACAACGGTATGATAATACGATATGATGACAATGCAGCGGTTGTCATTGATCAAGAAGGAAATCCAAAAGGAACTCGAATTTTTGGGGCGATTGCTCGGGAATTGAGACAGTTGAATTTTACTAAAATAGTTTCATTAGCTCCCGAGGTATTATAAATACTAGTGGATGAAACTATGATATAGTTATAGTAGGATATCTGAAACGGATCAAATTAGTAGATTGTGTCTCACGCATATACTTTTAGTAACTAATTTCTTAATTAATAATTGAATAATTCAAGTAAAAAAAACATGTTGATTATATCAAAATTCGGAAGTACCAATAATTCGTCATGGGCGGAGACGCTATTGCTGATATAATAACTTCTATAAGAAATGCTGACATGAGTAAAAATGGAACGGTTCGAATAGCATCCACTAATATCACCGAAAACATTGTTAAAATACTCCTACGAGAAGGTTTTATTGAAAACGTTCGGAAACATCAGGAAAGTAACAAATATTTCTTGGTTTCAACCTTGCGCCATAGAAGGACTAGGAAAGGAATATATAGAACTATTTTAAAACGTATCAGTCGACCTGGTCTACGAATCTATTCCAACTATCAAAAAATTCCTAAGATTTTAGGTGGAATGGGAATTGTAATTCTTTCTACTTCTCGAGGCATAATGACAGATCGAGAAGCTAGACTAGAAAAAATTGGAGGAGAAATTTTGTGTTATATATGGTGATCCTCCTCCGGTATCCTAATTTTATCTCTAACTTCCTATTTGTGAAATAGAGGGGAAAAGTGAGTTATATAACTCTTCCTCCATTAGTTGATACTTCAAGGGGGTTACCTGGAATGAAAGAACAAAAATGGATTCATGAAGGTTTAATTACTGAATCACTTCCCAACGGTATGTTCCGGGTCCATTTAGATAATGAAGATCTAATTCTAGGTTATATTTCAGGGAGGATCCGACGCACTTTAATACGGATACTGCCGGGAGATAGAGTCAAAATCGAAATAAGCCGGTATGATTCAACCAGGGGACGTATAATTTACAGACTTCGCAACAAAGATTCGAGCGATTAGATAATTTTTGAAAACATTCCTTTCATGGGGGATCCAATTCGAAGCTAAAAAATACAAGAGGCTTATTTTCTTCCAAGGAATAGATTCCAAATTAAGGTAAAGGGTGAGAAATATGAAAATAAGGGCTTCTGTTCGTAAAATTTGTGAAAAATGTCGACTGATCCGTAGGCGCGGACGAATTATAGTGATTTGTTCCAATCCGAAACATAAACAGAGACAAGGATAATCTTTCTAAAGTTTCTCAAGGAAGGGCCATGTAAAAATAAAGGATCCGCTTTAACATGAAATGGATATCTCCGTATCTTTCTATATATTTCTGATTCATATTTATGAGATAATAAAATATGGCAAAACCTATACCAAGAGTTGGTTCGCGTAGGAATGGACGTAGAATACCAAAAGGGGTTATTCATGTTCAAGCGAGTTTCAACAATACCATTGTAACTGTTACAGATGTACGAGGTCGGGTGGTTTCTTGGGCCTCCGCCGGTACTTCTGGATTCAAAGGCACACGAAGACGGACACCTTATGCTGCTCAAGCAGCCGCCGAAAATGCTATTCGTACTGTAGTTGATCAGGGTATGCAACGAGCAGAAGTTATGATAAAAGGTCCAGGTCTCGGAAGAGACGCAGCATTACGGGCCATTCGTAGAAGTGGTATACTATTAAGTTTCGTACGTGATGTAACACCTATGCCACATAATGGATGTCGACCTCCTAAAAAAAGACGTGTGTAAAAATAAGAAGGATTTCAAGAGAAATAAATTATTCAATGATCTGATCAAATAATAATATTAGTATGGTTCGAGAGGAAATAGCAGCATCCACTCGAACACTACAGTGGAAATGTGTTGAATCAAGAGTAGACAGTAAGCGTCTTTATTATGGTCGTTTCATTCTGTCCCCGCTCATGAAAGGTCAAGCCGATACCATAGGTATTGCCATGCGGAGGGCTTTACTTGGAGAAATAGAAGGAACATGTATCACACGTGCAAAATCTGAGAAGGTGCCGCATGAATATTCTACGATAGTAGGTATTGAGGAATCAGTACATGAAATTTTCATAAATTTGAAAGAAATTGTATTGAGAAGTAATCTGTATGGAGTTAGAGACGCATCCATTTGTGTCAGAGGTCCTAGATACGTAACCGCTCAAGATATCATCTCACCACCTTCCGTGGAAATAGTTGACACAACACAGCATATAGCTAACCTGACAGAACCAATTGATTTGCGTATTGAATTACAAATCAAGAGAGATCGCGGATACCGTATTAACCCCACAAATAACTCTCAAGACGGAAGTTATCCTATAGATGCTGTATCCATGCCTGTTCGAAATGCGAATCATAGTATTCATTCTTATGGGAATGGAAATGAAAAACAAGAAATACTTTTTCTAGAAATATGGACGAATGGAAGTTTAACTCCTAAGGAAGCACTTTATGAAGCTTCTCGTAATTTGATTGATTTATTTATTCCTTTTCTACATGCGGAGGAAGAGAACATTCATTTCGAGGAAAATAAAAACAGGTTTACTCTACCCCTTTTTACCTTTCAAAATAGATTAACTAATCTAAAGAAAAACAAAAAAGGAATTCCATTGAAATGTATTTTTATTGACCAATTAGAACTACCCCCCAGGACCTATAATTGTCTCAAAAGGTCCAATATACATACATTATTGGACCTTTTGAGCAACAGTCAAGAAGATCTTATGAGAATTGAATATTTTCGTACAGAAGATGTAAAACAGATATTGGACACTCTACAGAAGCATTTCGCAATCAA